CCATAATTTGGAAGTCGCCCCCGACCGAGACCTAGATGGCAACCTAACCGAGTACTAAATAATTGAGAAAGGGAAGACCCACCCCCCCAGAGCCAGAACACAGGCGCCGACCTCTCCGCCACCAGCACAAGTGAATAAGAAAAGATCACGTCGCCAAAGGTGGCGGTATCACCGTCTACAGGTCGAGTCATGAGATCTAAAGTGCAAATACTCGACGCCGTGAATCAAGAAATTCGGGTGATATACATACGAAGGCGTTGGTCCATCGGTGCCTTAGGGGAAATCATCTGCGCCAGTGTAAAAAAAGAAATTCAACATTTTTACAGTAGCGAGGAGAAGGAAAGGAAAAGTATGGATTAGTTGAAAGAGCAACTTCTTCGAGCTGAGTGGGGTCGCGCCCCTTCCTTCTTCTAATAAGAGAGAGCGAAAGACGCTAGGCACACTCTTATTTAAACCTTTCCAATCTCTCTTAGCTCCCGACCCAATGGAAATTCTAGTTCTTATTCACTGGAAATGCTTCTTTTACTTCCGCAGGTAATGGAAATGCTGAAGTTTGAGCTTGTGTTTTCCTGTCTTCTCTGCCTTGCCCACTCCACCTTATTTGCTGGAGGGAGGATACGATTGTCGAAGCTGAAGTCCCATTCAATTCATATAATTTCGCCGACTACCCTCTTACTCGCACGCCTACCAACTAGAATGAGGACAGTCAGACTAACCCCAAAAAAGAACTCTCACTCGAGAAAGCGGCCCCCTTTCTGCCTTTCTTGCTTGATTCGTCTTTCATCTCAGTGTCTTATCCGGATTGAATGTATACTATCCCCCTATCGGACTAAGGGTTTTGATCGAATATTCCTCTCTCTACCTGAATTCAATCAGTAAGAAAAGAAATATTACATAAAGAGTGAAATTCCATAAAACATGTTCCACAGGGCACCTGTTCAATAAATCAGGACAAAGCGATTGATCCAGTTGAGAGCGTAGCGTAGGAGACAGGTAAGATGACCGTCAACGGACAAAAGCCTCTCATTATTATTATTTCACTTTTATGCTTCAATCAGGCCTATATTCGCATTTGAATGATACCAATCGAGATGGCTTTTTCAGGGACTGGCCTCTTCCCTGAGGCAATCCCTGGGATTCAAAAGAGAGAGAAGGAACTTTCTGTGTCCTATGCCGTCATCACTAACCATTCCCCTTCTCTTTGCATTTCTTGATCGGTCGCTTCCTTTCGCTTTCATGCGGAAGGTTCCCCCTACCGGCCTGAAAGAAAGAATGGTTTTTAGATAGAGCGTTGGCTATGGCGCCATTTGCGAAGGAATGGGTTTATGCGCTTTCTTTACTACTATGCTATTTCTCCCGTCTCGGACGTGATTCGTATTTGATGCTCTTATCGGATTGGGTGCTTGATTCCTTAGCTGAGCTAATGATTTAGATGCGGAATCTGAGCTAATGGCTCACTTCACTACCTTAAGCGGAGCTAACTACAGGCCAAAATATACTGCAATCACCCAGACCTTTCTAATACTGAAAACCTGTATACGAAATTTCTTCAGTTGCTTACTCGGCCTAAGCAAGCCTGACCGAACACCCGAAAGAAGTTCTTTCTCCATCGAACGGGAATGGACGAAGAACGAGGAGGCATTCTTCATAGAGAAGAGCCCTGAGAAATTTCACGATAACTGAAGAGGGAATGCGGCATTACTACTTTTATAAGACTATAGACTTGGAAGGCATTCCCAGTTCGCCATAACACAGTCTTAGGGTCACTACGAGCTGGACTCGTCGTGAAACTCACTTATTCTTAGAGAAATGATGTGTGCTAGCCTTCCCTACCATCGGCCTATCCGCTTCCAGAGCTTATTCTTTATCAACTAAAAATAGTACAAAGGAAAAGACAAGGCTGCTCCCAGATCGACAGGGGGAGAAGAAGAAAGTCTCTTCCCAGCTAAGTCCTATGCTGAGTAGGAAGACTGGCCTCTCTCCTTAGTGGTCTACGATCCCCAATGCCTTACTACTAGCCCTTGGGCTTGCCTTACGCTTTCATTCAAGCTAACTAGACAGGTAGGCAATCCCATCCCCAACGCAGATTCAAGTAAGCCAAGCATGCCTATTCTCTATTACACGCATCGGGGCCATTTCCCTAGAGGAGGTTTTTTTCTGTTAGGTTAGCGCTTGCAGGTTCAATCTCTCTTACTAGTATAGAGAAAAGAAGTCTACCTTTCTCTATACTAGAGCATACGGGGAATCAAATCTAAAAACCAATATATGAACAAGAGAGCAGACGGGGTAATAAAAAGTAAATCAATCGAATAGCTAGTCCTTCCTTTCTTTCTCCTTCCCCATTTCAGGTTTTAGAAGAGTTAGTTTCGCGCAGGGCACCTTTACTAATTTTCCCCTTTCTTTTATGGCTTGCTGGCTGGATTAGCTAGCTTCAAGGCGCTTATTTGAAACAAAGTACAGAGAGAATTTAAGGTTATCACACTTTATTGTGACGATTTATAGACAACCGGGGTATCAGCGTACTTCACGGCTAACTGAAGCCAGTGCAGATAATTCCTTTTCCGAATGAAAGGCGATAGGGGAGCCTAGCCATTTCACTCTACCCGAGTAATAAAGTGGAAACCCCCCTCACGATCGATTAAAAGGAAAGTCGCCCAGAGATATTTGTTCAAATCCAATTCGTGAAGACAGAGTAAATTCAACAAATCTAAGGAAGCAAGTCCTAGGCCTCACTATCTATCAATCAAGAAGGTAAAGGAGAGAAGGTTTGATTGAAAGTAGTACGTCTGCAGGGATCTGTCGTTAACGATTTGACCGGGACACATCCAATTGAAAGTCTAATCCCAACCTCTTTGGAAGGAGCTCCAAAAAAGACTTGACTTCAGAGCGGGGAATCTTCCTACAAGTGAGCACCAAGTCAAATGTATTCAAAAAGGGCTATACCTCTGCCTAGACAAAGAGGACTTTAAGACAGCCTCGTAGGAGACATTGGATGTAACCAGCCTTCAAAGGCGGAGGAGTAAAAAGCAACTTTCGATTCAAATTAGAGAAATGCTGAGCTTTATCCGCTTCAATTCATTAAGGTATTATTATAGCCTTCTAAATAGTCAGAGTGGGAACTCAAAAGTAAGAACTCTTAACCATCATTCCTTAACTCTAAAGGGCGTGAATGTGTAGATCAAGGAAGAAGGGTGGGATAGCGCCCGATTGATTGAGCGTCTTACAGCCCGTCATGCAAGCTAGCAAAGCCAGCGCAGAAGCAGCCCCCGGATCCACACAGGGTACTTCAAAGGAGGTTATCTTTAACCTACTGCTCAACAATTCCAAATCGAAATTGGAAATCTTTATTGGGCCGTGATAGCCAGCTAAAACTTAACAGGGTTGAAGCATCTTCTTGGAATCACTAAGGAAGTAGGAAAGGATCCAGGGTTGCCTGAGGCCCTGAGAGCCAGGATGCTTGCTCTTGAAGATGAAGTAAACATGGTCATGGGCCAATATCTCGGTGCTGTTGAAGGTATGAATGAACACTTTACCCTAATTGGTTGGGGGTGGGCGGGAGCTTAGTAGTTGCTTAGTCGTTCAAAAGTCAGACTGTCGTAAGCCCGACACTATTCTATTTACTCTCTCAAATGAGGGGCTGGTTTATTTTGCTATAGGGGCCATCTCCTGTCATCCCTTACCTATGGTTCAGGAAAGGGATTGACCGGAATGATTGCAACGAGACACACCAACACCACTACTTAGAGGTGGAAAGGGGGATAAGCTCGACAAAGACTTCGAAGGAAAGGAGGTAACCAGCTACTAGACCGAAAGGAAGGGGGTTTACCAACTGATCAATAAGTAGTTGAGGGGGGAACTGGTCCTACTACTGAGCCAGGATCAAACTCTTCCTTTCCGGTTACATTGGCTTGGCCTTTTGGACAAGCAGATAGCACATGACCAAAAGTTTTTACACCCATGAGCTAAGGCACCACCCTTCTTTCCGACCCGGATTGGAAGAATTTTCCACATACTGAGGTTTTGGGTCTTCATGAGTAGTTCTTGTCGACGATCCCTTGAAAAAAGTCCTTTGTTGAGCCGGCTTTCGCCCCTGACAAAGGACTTTCCCTGGGTTGGGACTCTTTGGACAGGACTAGTTGCTTCGATTCCACTCATGTCAGCTCATAACTTCGCTCCTCGATCGCTTTATCTTTCTAGTGATCTAGTGATGCGGGAAGGGAATGATAATTAGACTCCTATAGCAGTTCGGGAGCATCGGCATCTATTTGGTAGAATATAACGACCTGAGCTCTTTGCTTTCGATGGCTGCTCGGGGCTGAAACATAGTGGAAATGCGAATATGATCGATCCCGGCTCATAAGAAGTACGGAGGTTCTTGTAAGTTGGGTCAGCGGTTCCAGTGACTCAAGGAATAGGGCATTTTGGCACTGTTGAAGTGATTGGCGGAAATGCCCTTGAGACGAGAATCCCGTTGAAATGGAAAGTCCTTGGTCTACATACATTAGTAGTAGGTTACGCTCCTATTATTGAAAAGGAGTTATCCTCCTCAAAATCCTTCCCCCCTTGGTCGAGTTGGCTTAAGCCCGAATCCATCCTTACGGAAGAAGGGCGGGATATCGGCTACGAGAGAGAGTCCTTCTTGTTCACCTCCGCCTCCCGACGCTGCTGACCCCTACCGGGACCTTTTTCCTTTATTCGCTACAAGACTGGTCCAAAATTCTAGTTCGTTGCACTCACCCTTCGTTTCTGTTAATCATTCATGACCCCTGAATGGAAGATAAAAGACTTTACTAAGCAAGCTGTCTGTCGGTCCCCGTTGGTTAATTGTGTCAACAGAGGCAAGGAGTACCGCTGGACTATCCCACTAGCGATCCTACTTCAACGACCTTCTCGTAATACGTAAAAAAAGTATCCCGATCCTGTAGGAGTGACAGCCGTAGTGGAGATCGATGAAGATCTTTATTCTTAAAAGAAAGGGCAAGCACCGAAACACAGGAATGATCAAAGAGAGGCCTCAGCTCACGCTAATAAAGCCAAAGAGCAAGAAGGAGGTGATGATGTGATTCCTTATGTACCTGTGTCTGTGTCGCTTGACAAGTATACCTATTAATCAGTTGACCTATCTCTATTTGTGTTTTCTTCTAGGTCGGCTGACCCTGGTCTTCTTTGAGTTTATGATATTCCCCGCTCGTCCGAGCTTTTGTAGGCCGAAGCAAATGCTTAGATGAGAAGAAGTCAGAGCAAAAGTCAAAACAAGAAGGACAAAGAAGTCTCTTCCACTCCTCTAGAGGTTGAGGATGAGGAAGTGATGGGGACGACGATGCTCGTGCAAGATAAGATGACGACTGGCTGACTTACCGAACGGACGGACACTTTGATCTTGATCGTGCAATCTAAGTCGCAATGAAGGACTATCGTCAATGCGGCTGGAGCCGCTAGATCCCACAGCAGCGATCTTCAAACTGATAAACCAACCTTTCACTTCTCATATGGGGAATCATCCACATGAGGACCAGAAGACGGCATTCTAAGGCTATATAGAGCCCTTATCCAAGAAATGAGCTATCTTGCTTAGCATACCTCACCAAAGCTCTTCAAATCAATCTCCTCGGTACTTGAACTTGATTCTTTAAAGCCGGGAACTCCATTCAATTAGCCGGGCATAAGCTCTCCCCTTGCTTTGCTCATTTTCTCTTGATACGCTTACCTTGCCCGTTTAGGTTTTCAAGAAGTAGACACGGGCAGGGAAATTCCTAGCTAGGTTCTTCGTCTCAGTGCTCTCTCGGCGGCCAGCTCGTCAAAGTACCAAACCCTGGCTTTCTACCCCGAACATTGGGTATCTTCTTCTGGCCCCTTGGGGGCAAGTGAGAGCACTAGATCGAATACACAGGATTGTCCATGTTTTTTACCTTAGCTCTACTTAGACTACTTCTCGATTTTTCCTTTTTACGATTGTTTGCTTCCAAAGGCTTACGCGGGACAGCAGTTCCATTCATCATCATAAAAGAGGAACGAAGATTCCCGATTGGGTTCTTGGATTGGGAGGCCTTGCCGCATGCTTCGTTTCCATTATCGCAATTATTGTCATAATTTCTTCCTTCACCATCAGAAAGATGGACAGATACGAGAGAAGAGGAAATGGAGGCCAAACATATAGTAAGGTACCAAAACGGTTGTCACTTGCGGCACAAGAATTTGGTTCAGCTTCAAGGGTGGTGCTGTGAGGGACAAGGGTAGCAATCCTTTATTTCCGGAAAAGACCCGTATGCCCACAGATCAACGAACCGGAGGGAGCAAAGCACCACAGCGGATATGGAATTCTATTTCCACTTTCAGTTTCACCTCGCGACTCGGGATACGTGCAAGGAGAGCCAGGGAAGGGGCAAGGGGTTCACCCACTTTCACGAGTTTCATAGGTTCAAGAGATCCCACTATAGAAGTGTCTAGCCGTTCGCCGAAGGAAGGGATTCTTTATCAAAGTCTCCGAAAGGCGCACTTAACCTCATTCGATGATGGGGTTGGGGCAATTGACCGATCCTAAGCTAAATCTAGCTCTGATGGTGTGTCCGCGGGTCCCTTCCTCTCAACGTCTGAAAGAACACTCTAATGGCAAGTCGGGCTAATTCTAATATAGGGATAGAAAAGGAATTGGCAAGGGCAAGGTCCGATCGGAAATAGGATAAATAATGGAAAAAGTCCCTCTCCGATAATAGGACTTGAAGGCTTTAGCTATGCGAGCCTGCCACTACGCTCCTTTGTTACAGAATTAATGGTCAGAAACTTGCCTTACTTAATCTCTTTCGAGATAAAGGTTCTTACAGAGGTGAAGGCACCCATCTCACATAAAATAGTTAGAAAGCTCGCGCTCCATTAAGTGTATAGATTGAGATCCAGTAGAAGTGGGAGTGCCGCAAGGCTCTTGAGTTAAATGATGCTCAGGATTGAGGAAGTGGTCTTATTGGCATTCGGAATGGAGTCTGTCCCGAAGGAATCTCATCTCTCTTCCAATAGAACAGGAAGTCTCAAGCCAGTAGCACGATAGCAGTCCATTCAATCCATTCAGTCAAGCCTTTCCAGGTCATCTTGAAAAAGGATGGATAAACTTTATCGAAAAAGGTTAGGAAAGCAGGTGCTCTTATTGGACGTCACGGGAGAAATCCCGATGGCTGAGAGGGTCATACCCTTCCGAGCTGTGGAGCGTACCAACTTCACTTTGATTAACATCGAGTTGTATGTTTCGCTGCTGTCTAATGAGGCGCAGCATCGGTCTGGACTCTGGACGGTCTGTCCAAGGGACTGGAACCCAAGGCTCTTCTTAGTCTAACATGATTGTTGTAACCTCGGCGGGTTGCTCATTGGATTTTGATGGAATTCAGTGACAGTCCACTCCTTAGGTCCAAGGTGCCTTCCAATGGCAATGAGGGTTCTCATCTAGGGGAGTTCACAGTGGTGAGCTCAGTTATAGAAGGAGAGGTCGACCAGGCGTTGGCGGGGAGGATT